TTGACTAACTTTAGTTTTTGACATTGATTAGATTTTTAATGTAAAAAAATGAAAATCCTAAAAATGCACTAATTACAGTGATAATTTGAACAACTGTCGAAAAAAGCCGAAAAAAAGTATGTTTTGGAAAATCCTGACTATAAATTTTGCGTCAAATAAAAAAATCCAAAATTTCCAAATTTTTGTTATTATGAAATTTTTAATCAAAAAAAAAAAATATTATTTTTCAAAATTTCATGATCTGGAAAAAAAAATTTTTTTTTGTTCAAAAAGTTGATTTTTTTTGATATTTTTGAAATATTTTACAAAATTTTACTAAATATAATAAATACTTATATATATATATTTAAATTATACATATATATATAACTCCTACTGTATAAAAAGTAGGAGTTATATATATATATGTTAATGTATATATATGTATATTATATACTTATATGTATTATTATACACACATATATATATATATATATATATATATATATATATATGTGTGTATATATATATATATATATATATATATATATATATATATATATATATATATATATATATATATATATATATATATATATATATATATATATATATATATATATATATATATATATATATTATATATTTATATATTATATTATATTAAAATATTTAATTTGGTTAAAAAGTTTTTTTTAAAAAATTATAATAATTACAATAAAATATTTATATTAATTTAGTTTTAAGAGTGATTATATATTTATTTTTCGGGACTCTTCAGTTTTTGAGGTCTAAAAAAAAAACTGAAGAGTCCTATCTAATCAGTAAAAAGAAGAGTATGATGTAATTTTATTGTCTAGCTAAAAGTTATAATCAAATAAGTTAATTTTTAAACAATGTTAGTTTATTTTTTGTGGATATATAATATATTTTATTTTAGTATTGAAATTTTCTTGTTTCTTTTTTTTACATGTAAAATTGTATGAAAATTTTTAGTTTAAATAATAAAATTAGCAGTAAATATAATTATAAATTAAATATATTTAGATATAGAAATTGAATCCAAAATTAGCTTAATTTGTGCCAGCAGCTGCGGTTATACAAATAATTTAAAGAAAATATTACAGCTAAATATTTATAGATATCAAAATAATAATTTAAAATTTATAAGTAAAATTTTATTTTTATTTTACGTAATTTAAATTTATTAATTATTAAATTAGAATTATAAATCAGGATTAGATACCCTGTTATTCTAGTGTAAAATTTGTTAGAGTAGTAAAAGTTAAAATCTTGAAACTCAAAAAATTTGGCGGTATTTCATCTTGTTAGAGGAACCTGTTGACTAATTCGATATTCCACGACTTAAATACACTTTTAAAATATTACTTGTATACCGCTGTCATGAATCTATTAGTAAATTAATTTTCTTTAATTTTTATGAATATTATGTTAGGTCAAGGTGCAGTTTTTAAATGGTTAATATGGGTTACTTTTTTATTATGAATGGATATAATTTGAAAATGTTTTGAAATTGGATTTAAAAGTAAATTTTTTTTAGTAATAATGTGAATAAAGATTCTGAGATATGTACACATTGCCCGTCACTCTTGCATAAAGTAAGACAAGTCGTAACATAGTAGGTGTACCGGAAGGTGTTCCTGGAATTAAGTGAATAGCTAATAATCTAAGTATATTTTTTACACTAATATGATATCATTTTTGATTTTACTTTTAATTTAATTTTTTAAAAGCAGTAAGTTTATAATTATTTTATTTTTATTTGTGAAGGGGAGGTCACATTTAAATTTATTATAAAGTATTATTACTGTACCTTTTGTATCAGGGTTAATTTAATTAAATTAAAAATTTAATTTTCTCGAAAATTGAAGATTTATAGTTATTTTATTTTATTGTAGAAAAATTAAGAAAAAAATTACTTTGGGTTTGATAAAAATTTAGTTTTTTTATATCTAGTTACTTTATGTTATGATTTAATCATTCAAATATTTGTATTAATTTATAAAATATTAATTATGATTGTGGGGATAATCTTGTAATTAATTTTATAGTTAAAAACTTATGTTTATTTGGTATGCTTAGAATTAGCTATTTTAATATGTAAAAATTATATTAATTGAAATAATATTTTATAATAACTTTATGGGGAGATAAAGTTATTAAAATTATTAAATTATTTCGAAAAATAATGATTGAATTAGTAGAAACATAAAATAATAATTAAGAATTCGGCAATTTGAAATTTTCGTCTGTTTATCAAAAACATTTTTGGGAGAAATATATTTTTGATATTGCCTGCTCTATGCATTAATTGTAAATAGCTGCAGTATTTTGACTGTACAAAGGTAGCATAATCATTAGTCTTTTAATTGAAGGCTGGTATGAATGGCTTGACGGAAAATATACTTTTTTATTTTTATTAAATTGAATTTAATATTTAAGTTAAAAAGCTTAAATTTTTGAAAGGGACGAGAAGACCCTATAGAATTTTATAATTAATTATGAAATTAATATTATTTAATTGGGGTGATTGAAGATTAACTTTTTTTTTTATTTCATTTTTTATGATTGCTTGATCCTAAATTTTAGATAAAAAGATAAAATTACCTTAGGGATAACAGCATAATTTTTTTTAAAAGATCTTATTAATAAAAAAGATTATGACCTCGATGTTGAATTAAGATAATATTTAGGTGTAGAAGTTTAAATATTTAGTCTGTTCGACTTGAATTTTTACATGATTTGAGTTCAAACCGGCGTGAGCCAGGTTGGTTTCTATCTTTTCAAATTTTTCTTGTTTTAGTACGAAAGGATTTATTGAGTATATTTTTATGTTACAAAATAGAACGAAAGTTCTATTTTGGCAGATAAATGTGTTAAATTTAGGATTTAATTATGTATAATTTATAATTTACAGATAGTAATATTCTTAAATATTTTATCTTGTTTATTTATATTAATTATATCACTTTTATCTGTAGCTTTTTTAACATTAATAGAACGTAAGATTTTAGGGTATATTCAAATTCGTAAGGGTCCTGTAAAAGTAGGAGTTCAAGGATTGTTTCAACCTTTTTCGGATGCTATTAAGTTATATAGAAAAGAATTTTTTATTCCTTTAAAGATTAATTTCTTTCCATACTGAGTAAGTCCTATTTTTTCTCTTTGTATTAGTTTAATTGTTTGATTAGTATTTCCTTATTATTATTTAGTTGTTAGTTGAAATTATAGATTATTGTTTATATTTTGTGTTATAAGATTAAGAGTTTATGGTATTATAATCTCTGGATGATCTTCAAATTCTTGCTATGCAATTTTGGGAGGAATTCGTTCTGTCGCTCAATCAGTATCTTATGAGGTGAGATTTTTTTTAATAATTTTATGTTTATTATTTTTTTCTTCTAGTTTAAAATTGTATGATTTTTCTATAATTCAAAGTAAATGTTGAATATTTTTTTATTGTTTTCCTATTTTTTTAATATTACTAGTTTCTTTTTTAGCTGAATTAAATCGTAGTCCATTTGATTTTTCTGAGGGTGAATCAGAATTAGTATCTGGGTTTAATATTGAATATGGGAGATCAGGATTTGCATTTATTTTTCTAGCTGAATATTTAAGTATTTTATTTGCTAGTATAATTTTATGTATTGTTTTTATAGGAGAATTTACTTTGAATTTAACTTTTTATTTAAAGTTGAGTTGTTTAAGATTTTTTATTATTTTAATTCGTGGAGCTCTTCCTCGCTATCGTTATGATAAGCTTATAAACATATGTTGAAAAAGTTATTTGATAGTTGTATTATATTTGATTATATTTTATAGTAGAGTTTCATTAAAATAGGAGGAAACGGTAATTTTAAGTAATTATTTAAGAATACAATTATTTAAGCTTTAGAACATAATAAATTCTTATTCTACTTTCAAGGTAGATATTTTAAATAAATTATAAAGCTTGTTTAAGTAAAATTAATTATTTTATTATATTATTAATTTTATCTCATAATTGTTGTGATAGAGGAATTCTGAAAAATATAATAAAATATAATAGAGTTAAAAATTGACTAATAATTACATAAGGGGATTCTACTGGTTTTATTCCAATTCAGGTTAGTAGACATAAAATATTGGTTCATATTCAAAATATGTGTTGAGTAATAGGGTAAAATTGTATTCCTTTTATATAAGAAAATTTAAATATGGGTAAGGTTAATAAAATTAAAATTGATAACAATAAAGCTATAACACCTCCTAGTTTATTAGGAATAGCTCGTAGAATAGAATAAGCAAATAAAAAATATCATTCTGGTTGAATGTGAAGGGGGGTACTTATAGGATTTGCTGGAATAAAATTATCAGGATCATTTAATAAATATGGATAATAGAAAATTATAAAAACAAATGTTAGAACAAATACTATATATCCTAATAAATCTTTAATTACAAAATATGGATAAAATGGGATTTTATCTATATTTATAGGAATCCCTAATGGATTAGATGACCCTGTTTCATGAAGGAAAACTAAGTGTATAATAATAATAACTGATAAAATAAAAGGTAATAAAAAATGAATAGTAAAAAATCGAGTAAGTGTAGGATTATCAACTGCAAATCCTCCCCACAGTCAAAGAACTATTATTTCTCCTAAGTACGGAATAGCTGATAATAAATTGGTAATAACAGTAGCTCCTCAAAATGATATTTGTCCCCAAGGTAATACATATCCTATAAATGCGGTTCCTATAAGGATAAATAAAATTAGAATTCCTCTAATTCATGTTTTTACTATTTGATATGAGTTAAAATATAAACCTCGTCCAATATGTAAGTAAACAAAAATAAAAAAAAATGAAGCTCCATTAGAATGTATAATTCGAAGTATTCATCCATTATTTACATCTCGGCAAATATGAATAATACTTTCAAATGCAATATAAGTGTTAGCTGAGAAATGTATAGCTAAAAATAATCCTGTTAATATTTGGATTAATAATATAAGTCCTAAGAGAGATCCAAAATTTCATATAATATTAATTGTGGAAGGAGTGGGCAAATTAATTAGAGTTGTATAAATTGGGTTTAAAAAAGAAATTTTTTTAAAACTTGTTGTGAACATTAATATTTTTTACGTATTGGCCCCTTATTAATATTTATAATTGAAATTATAATAATTAGTGTAATTAATAGATATAAGAATACAAATATTGAAGATGAGATATTTAATATAAAAAATATTTTAATAAATTCTATATTAAATAAATCTCTAGAATTTACTCTGTCATAAAATTTATATGGGGAAGATGAATAAAAAATGGTTGGTATTAAAATTAATAGTTGAACTCATGGAACTTTTTTTATATTAAGGTATTTAAATTTTTTATTAGAACAAATTCTTGTTGTATAGATAAATATAATTATTAGTCCTCCTACAACTATTAAAAAAATAGTTAAAGGAATTCATCTTGAATTTGTTAATATTCGAGCTACTAAGCAAATTATTATGCTTTGAATTAAAATTATTAATCTTAGAGATAGGGGATGACTAATTGATGTTATAAATCTAGCAAGAAAAATTATAATTCTTAATATTAATTTTAAAATTCAGTAGGTAGTTTAAATAAAAATGTTAGTTTTGGAGACTAATGATAAATTTATCTTTTCTTCTGAGTTCTAAACGAGTGTGTAATTTTGATTTACAAGATCAATATTTTGTTTAAATTATTAGAACTTTGTTATTTTTTTTAAGAATTTTATATATAACATATTTTGGATTGTACATATATTATAATTCTAAGAAACATTTGTTAATAATACTTTTAAGTTTAGAGTTTGTGAGTCTTGTTATTTTAATAATAATAATTAATTTATTAATAATTTTTATTTATGATTGTATTTTAATTATTTATTTTATTATTATTATAGTATGTGAAGCAGTTATAGGACTTGTTCTTTTAACTTTAATTATTCGAACCCATGGTATGGATTATATAAAATCTTCAATTTTAATTATATGTTAATATGTTAGAAGTTTTTTTTTCTTTTTTTTTTATTGTGGTGATTTTAGATTGATCTCTTATAATTTATTGATTAAGATTAACTTTTTTGTTTTTATTATTTAATTTATATGATAGTGGAGAATATTTATTAAAAATAATTATAATTTTACTTAGTATTTGACTTATAATAATAATAATTATATCAATTGATTACTTGGAAAAGAGATTAGAATTAATAATACTTTTTTTATTTATTATGTTTAGATTATTTATTGTGTTTTATTCTAATAGATTAATTATATTTTATATTGGATTTGAAATAAGAGTATTACCTATTCTACTAATTATTTTAGGTTGAGGGTATCAGCCTGATCGATTAGAAGCGGGTATTTATATATTAATATATACGGTCAGATTTTCTCTTCCTTTTTTAATTGGTATTATTATAGTTGAAAATTTATACATAGTACATAGATTTATATTATTCATAATATTTATTATTGCATTTTTAGTGAAGTTTCCTATATTTGGATTTCATTTATGACTTCCTCGTGCTCATGTTGAAGCTCCGGTTTATGGATCAATAGTTTTAGCGGGAATTATATTAAAATTAGGAGGTTATGGGATTATTAAAATTTCTTTACTATTAGGAGATATTTTAATTAAGTATTCTGAGTTAATTATTATTATTAGAATCTTGGGTGGAATTTATTTAAGAGGGGTTTGTTTTGTTCAAAGAGATATAAAAATATTAATTGCTTATTCTTCAATTGTTCATATAAGTATTGTAATTTCTGGCTTATTAACTATACGTGAAATTGGTATTAATGGTAGAATTTATATAATAATTGGTCATGGTTTATGTTCTTCGGGGCTTTTTTGTATTTTAGGTTTAACTTATTCTCGCTCTATAACACGAAGAATATATTTAAATAAGGGAATAATTTCTATTATACCCTCTTGTTCTTTATGATGATTTATGTTTTGTTCTTCAAATTTATCTTTTCCACCATGTTTAAATTTACCAGGAGAATTATTTTTGTTTATAAGAATTATTAGATGAAGATATTATATGTATATTATTTTAGCTATTTTAGGGGTTTTAAGTTCAATATATAGAATTTATTTATTTTCTTTTTCTCAGCATGGAAAAGTGGGATTTTTTTTTTCGTTTAAATCATTTAATTTGAATGAAATATTAATAATATTTATACATTGAGTTCCTTTGAATTTAATATTATTAGATTTAAGTTTTTTAACTTTTTAAAGTAACTATAATAGTTTAAAATAAAATATTAATTTGTGGGATTAAAGATTAATTTTTATTGTAGTTTTGTGAATTGTAAGAAAATTCTATTTTTTATCTTTTTTTATAGTTTTAAATTATGTTATTGTATTTTTTTTTATTTTATATTATTTAACATTAAGTAAGGTTATTTTATTAGAATTTGAATTATTTAATTTAAATTCTATTTCTTTTTCTTTTATTTTTTATTTAGACTGAATGTCTTTAGTTTTTAGTTTTATTGTTATATTTATTTCTTCACTAATTCTTATTTATGGAAAAGAGTATATAATAAAAGAGTGTTTTCGATTTTTATGATTAACACTATTTTTTATTTTTTTTATAATTATTATAATTTACAGACCTAGTGTTTTAGGAGTATTATTAGGATGAGATGGATTAGGATTAATTTCTTATTGTTTAGTTATTTATTATCAAAGTAAAGATGCTTTTAATTCGGGATTTATTACTGCTGCAACGAATCGATTTGGAGATAGAATATTAATATTGTCTATTGTATGATTTAGAATAAGAGGAATATTTACATTTTGAGAACTAGGTCAGGGCGTAGAGTTTTTTATTATTGCTTGTATAACAAAAAGTGCTCAATTTCCTTTTAGTGCTTGACTTCCTGCTGCGATAGCAGCACCTACTCCAATTTCTGCATTAGTTCATTCTTCTACTTTAGTTACTGCTGGAATTTATATATTAATTCGATTTTTTTGATGTTTTTGCCATTCTTACTTTCTTCTTGTTATTTTATTTTCTTCTTTAATTACTATTACTGTAGCAGGATTGTCTGCTTTGCAGGAATTTGATATTAAACGTATTGTTGCACTATCAACACTAGGACAATTGGGGTTTATAATAATAATTTTATCTATTGGGTATTTATATATTTCTTTTTTTCATTTATTAATTCATGCTTTATTTAAAGCTCTTCTCTTTATATGTTCAGGATCTATTATTCATAGAGGAATAAATTATCAAGATATGCGTAAATTAGGAAATTTAATAATAGGAAATACTGTTAAAATTTCATTAAATATTTCTATATTTAGTTTAATAGGGATTCCATTTACTTCTGGATTTTATTCTAAAGATAGTTTATTAGAATTAGTTTTATGTAGATATGGTGGAATAGGTCTTGGAATATTTATGTTAATTAGAGCTTTAATTACTGTGAGATATTGTGTTCGAGTATTGTATTTTTTATCTTCTGTTAATTATTGATTAATTTGAATAGAACCTCAAATAAATTTTTCTATAACTATTTTTATTCTTATATTAATAAATATTTTTATGGGAAGTTTTTTAAATTGAATAATTATTATTGATTTAAATTTAATTTGTATAAATTTTTTTACAAAGCTTATAATTTTATTAATTATTATTTTGGGGTGAATTTGACATGGAGTTTTATTATGTAACTTTAAATTAAAAGTTTATTTAATAAATTTAATGTTTATTTTATCTTTAACAAAAACAGTTAGTATCTTGATTCAATATTTTTTTAAAAGAATAGAGTTACTTGATCAGGGATGATTAGAAGGAACACTTTTTCATTTTAAAAAAATTTCTTTTTTAAATTCTTTTTGAATTAAAAATTTATTTGGTATAAGAATATATATAGTTTCTGTGGGAATGGTATTAATGTTAATTTTATTATTATATTTAAATAGTTTAGGAAGAATAAAATTTTGAAGAGATTTAGGCAGTATTATATACTTTTAAATAATTTTATTTTCTTCACACTGAAAATATGATATTTTAATAAACTACAAAAGTGGGGGGGTTTAACAACAAATTGCTATGAGATAGTTAGCAGCTTTCTCTAAAACTCCTTGAATAGGAATTATAATATTTCATTTAAATTATTAACAATAATTTGTCTCTTTTTGACTTCAATTCAAAAATAAGGAAATACTATTTCAAAGTTTTAGGTCGAAACTAAATGTAATTTATTACTTCTTATTTTCAGGTTATAGAATTTTCTATTCTTCTATATGCAAAATAGATATTTAAGTATAAACTTTAACCCTAATATTTTATTATTTTCAATTTATTGATCCTTCTTTTCATTCTAGGATTAGTCCTAAAATTAAAATTAATGATATAAATCTAATTATTATAACTCATGAATTATTTGTAACTATTAATTTTAGAATGGGAATTGGTAGTAGGATGGTAATTTCAATATCAAAAATTAAAAATATTAATATAATTGAAAAGAAGTGAATCGAAAATGAAATTCGTGAGTTGGAGAATGGATCAAATCCACATTCAAAGGGGGATATTTTTTCTCGGTCATGATTTTTGTGTTTATTAATAATTGGAATTAAGAGAATTACTGTAAATATAATTACAATAATAAGTGCAGCATTTATTAAAATTAAGTATATTACTTTATCATTAAGATTTTTTAGTTGGAAGCTAATTGTAATAATTTATTTATACTAATAAAGTATAAAATAATTTTATTTTATTTTCCTCATCAGTAAATTGATATATATAAGAATAATCATACAACATCTACGAAGTGTCAATATCAAATTGCTATTTCTAGTCCTAAGTGATGGTTATTTCTGAAATGTAATTTATTTAATCGTAATAAGCAGTGTATTAAAAATATGGTTCCAATTAATACATGAATTCCATGAAATCCGGTAGTAATAAAAAATCTACTTCCATAAATAGAGTCTCTAATACAAAAAGGAGATTCTATATATTCATATATTTGTAATATAGAAAAATAAATACCTATAATTACAGTAATTATTAATCTTTTTTTTGTTTCTTCTAGATTGTTTATACATATAGATCTATGTGTTCATGTAACTGAAATTCCTGATCTTAACAAAATAATTGTATTTATTAGCGGAATATGAAGAGGATTAAATCTTTCAATAGAGATAGGGGGTCATTGTAATCCAATTTCTTGATTTGGAGTAAGACTATGGTGGAAAAATCTTCAGAAGAATCTAAAAAAAAATAGAATTTCAGATGTAATAAATAGTATTATGCCATATTTTATGGATAATGATACTCTAAAAGTATGATTTCCTTGGAATGTTCTTTCTCGTTGGATATCTCGTCATCATAGTAATATAATTCATAAGATTATTGTTATTCCTATTGTTATAATTTTTCATTTTTTCGAGTTGAAAAATATAATTGAAAATATAGTGTAATTTATAATAATAAAAGAAATAATTATAGGTCATGGAGATGGATCAACAAGATGGAATTGGTGATTTTTTATCATTAAGAAATTTCGCTAGAATAAAGTGTTATTAATACAGAAAATACATATGATTGAATAATTGCTACTATTAATTCAAAAATTATAAATATTGTTTGAATAGATACAATAATAATTCAGTAATATCTATTAATATTTATAGTATTTCCTAATAGTGCTATTAGTAGGTGTCCTGCAATTAAATTTGCTGTTAAGCGGACAGCTAGAGCTATTGGTCGAATAATATTTCTTGTTATTTCAATTAAAACTATTAGTGGTATTAATATTATAGGAGTACCTGTAGGTACTAAGTGTCTTAATATTGTTTTTGTCAAATTAATTCAGCAGAATATAATAATAGATATTCAGATAGGTACAGATAAAGATATAGAAAACACTAAGTGTGCTGAGCAACAGAATGTATAGGGAAAATTTCTTGTTAAATTATTAATTATAATAAAGAAAAATAGTGAAATACAAATTAAAGTAGATCCTTTTATTATAATATTTTTTAAAAATAATATTATGAATTCTTTATGTAGTATATTTATTAAAAAATTTATTTTAAAAATTGAGCGTGATTTAATTTTTCAAAAAGAAGTAGGAATAAATATTATAGTTAATAATATTATAAATCAATTTATTGGTATTATTATAATTGCTGATGGATCAAATATTGAAAATAATCTTGTTATCATTTTAAATTTAGTAATTTAGTTGATTTTTTTTTTAGTGAATATAAATTTATATCTAAGTTAAAATAAATTATTGAAGTTACTAATATTAAAATAATTAAGCTTATAATTAGTAATAAAATTCATGGTATGGGAGATATTTGAGGTATAAAAAAGTAAATAATAATTTTGAATTGACAATTCAATGTTATAAAATTTTTAACTAACTTTTTATTTTATTTAGGGTAATTGCTGTTACCATTAATTGGTTTAAGAGACCATTACTTGCTTTTCAGTCACTAAATAAGTTAAAGTTTTTAATTCATGAAATAAAATATTTTATTGGAATAGAATTTACTATGATAGGTATAAAAGAATGATTAATTCCACAAATTTCTGAACATTGTCCGTAATGTGTTCCTCTTCGTGAAGGAAAAATAGAAATTTGATTTAATCGACCCGGTGTAGCATCTATTTTAATTCCTATAGCTGGAATAGTCCATGAGTGTAAAACATCGTAAGATGTTGCAATAACACGAATTTGAGAATTAGTTGGAATTGGAGTAGAGTTGTCTACTTCTAGTAAACGAAAGATTGTTTTAGGATTTATATAAGAGTCAAATTCAATGTTATTAAAATCATTATATTCATAACTTCAATATCATTGGTGTCCTAATACTTTGATAGTTAAAATGGGATTGTAAATTTCATCTATAATATATAATAAGTGTAGAGAGGGTAGAGCAATTAAAGCTAAAATAATTGTTGGAATTAAAGTTCAAATAAGTTCAATTAATTGATTTTCAATAATTATATTACTAAAAAATTTATTGTTTATTATTTTTAATATTAGAAATGTTACTACTGATAGAATAGTTATAATAATTATTATTCTATAATCGTGAAATAAGATTAATTGTTCTATTATAGGAGAAGCATTATCATAAAGAGAAATTTTTATTCAATCTATTTCTAAAGGAATAATTTTCATACTTAAATCTTAAATTTAATACATTTATCTGTCACTATAGAGATATAATGTATTTTATTTATTCAAAGATTATAGGAATTTCTGAATATCTATGTTCAATTGGTGGAGTATTTTGAATTCATTCAGATATTATATAATTTATATTAAATATAATGTTTCGTTTTGAAATTAATGCTTCTCATACTATAATTATAAATAAAATTATAGAAAAAAGAGAGATTATTGATCCTAAAGAAGAAATAATATTTCAGAAAATTAGTAAGTCTGGGTAGTTTGAGTATCGTCGTGGTATTCCTATTAATCCTAAAAAATGTTGAGGAAAAAATGTTATATTTACTCCAATAAATGTTCTAATAAAATGAGATTTTAATATAAATTTATTTATAGAATTTCCTGTTATAAGAGGGAATCAGTTAATAAATCTAGCAATAATAGCAAATACTGCACCTATAGATAATACATAATGAAAATGTGCTACGACATAATAAGTGTCATGTAAAATAATATCAATTGATGAATTAGCTAAAATAACTCCTGTTAATCCTCCTATTGTAAATAGAAAAATAAATCCTAAAGATCAAATTATTCTTGGAGAAAAATTTATTTTTATTCCATAAATAGTTGCTAATCAACTAAAAATTTTAATTCCTGTGGGAACAGCAATAATTATTGTTGCTGATGTAAAATATGCACGTGAGTCTACATCTATTCCTACTGTAAATATGTGATGAGCTCATACAATAAATCCTAAAATCCCAATAGACAATATAGCATAAATTATTCCCAATGTACCGAAAGCAGAGGATTTTCCTCTTTCTTGTCTCGTGATATGTGAAATTAACCCAAATCCTGGTAAAATAAGAATGTAAACTTCAGGATGTCCAAAGAATCAAAAAAGATGTTGATAAAGAATAGGATCTCCTCCCCCCGATGGGTCAAAAAATGAGGTATTTAAATTACGATCTGTTAATAATATTGTAATAGCTCCTGCTAAAACTGGTAATGCGAGAAGTAAAAGGAAAGCTGTAATTAGTACAGATCATACAAAGAGGGGTAATTTTTCTAATTTACAAATTCCTCTTCGTATATTGATAATTGTTGTAATAAAATTAATAGCTCCTAAAATAGAAGAAATTCCTGCTATGTGTAAAGAAAAAATTGCTATATCAACTGAATATCCACTGTGGAATATATTGTTAGATAGGGGAGGGTATACTGTTCATCCAGTACCAACTCCTTGGTCAATTAATATTCTCAAGATTAATATGTACAATGAGGGAATTAATAATCAAAATCTTAGGTTGTTTAGTCGTGGGAATGCTATATCAGGAGCTCCAATTATTAGTGGGACTAATCAATTTCCGAATCCTCCAATAATGATTGGTATTGTTATAAAAAAAATTATGATAAAGGCATGAGCTGTAACAATTCTATTATAAATTTGATCATTTGTTAGTAGGGGGGAAGATTGTCTTAATTCTAATCGAATGATTAAACTTAAAGACAATCCTACTAATCCTGATCAGATTCCAAAAATAAAATATAATGTACCGATTGTTTTATGGTTAGTACTTAGAATTCAAGACATTAGAAATGTCTTCTAGATAGGATGGCTGATTAAGGCTGGGAATTGTAAATTCTTATATGAGAAATTTCTCTCTTATTATATAAATTTTTTATTCAATAATGATTTTAAATTGCAAATTTAAAGGTAACTTTTTAGTTAAAAATTTAGATCAAAATCTAAATTTATATTTTTAACTTTGAAGGCTAACAGTTTTATTTTAACTTAAGATTTTTATCTTAAAGTTAAGAATACTGGGATTCCTATAATGTTAATTAGATTCAATGTAAAGTATTTGTTTGCTATATAAAAGTTAATAATTCATTTTTTATTCGAAACAGATATGAAAATCATATTAATAGTGTATTTAATATAAAAAAATAGGGTAAAAATTCTAAAAAAAATAGCAATAAAGTTAATTATAGGTATATTTTGCATATTTTTCCTGATGACTAATCATTTTGAAGCAAATCCTAAGAAGGGGGGAAGACCTCTTAAAGATATTAAGATACAAAAAAATCTTAATTTTTCTTGTATTTTATTAGATTTAATTTGTAGAATTCAGTTAATTTTAAAATTTTTAATGAGTATAATTATTAAAAGGTTAATAATAAAATAGATGCTAAAGAATAATCAGAACATATTTATGGAAATAGAAATTCTTATTATTATTCATCCAATATTATTGATAGATGAAAAAATTATTATTTTACGAATTGATGATTGGGAGATTCCTCCAATTCTTCCAATAATAATATTGGTTATTGCAATAAACATTATTAAATTAATTCAAGATGAAAATATAATTAGAATAGGGACGATTTTTTGAAGAGTGAGAAATAAAAATAGTCTAGTTGAGTCAAACTTACAAACGATTTCAGGTCTTCAGGAATGAAGGGGAGCCATTCCTCTTTTTAATATCAATGCAATTGGGGGAGTAATAGCATTAATATTTGACCATTCTTCGTAGTAAATTATATTGACTGTTAGACTAAATAGAAAAATTAGAGATCCTGATGTTTGAATTAAAAAATATTTTATTCTTCTTTCATTAGATATTATGGTTTTCTTTATTAAAATAATAAAAATAAATATTAATAAATTTATTTCTATTCCTACTCAAATTGTTATTCATGATGAGGAGGATAATGAATATACAATTGATATAAAAAATATGGGTAAAATAAAAATGTTATTTTTAATTAGAAAAAAGATTTTTATCTATAATTGAATTATGAATCCAATAGCTTAAAATTAGCTTATATTTCTAATTGAATTATATTTAATTGTATTTTGCATGTAAATTTTTGAGATTTAAGGTTTCAATTTTTAGTTGAAAAATATAATCAATTATAAGAAGAGTTTAATAAAACATGATTTATTACATCAAAATAATCCTTTTTCAGGCATCTTCCTACAACAATTATTTATTATTATATATCCTAAAATTG